GTTCAGTCTGCGATTCATATTTCGTCGACCAATCCTTCCTAATTCACATCTTTGTTGAAAGAATTTCTTTTGTAATTCCTTACATAAGGATTCAGAAAAGATTGGCTTCCCACGTACACCAGAAAATTGTTGGTAAAACTCCAAAATGGCATTTTCTTTTGACCCGATTTTAGTTTTCTCCTTATCATTCAGAAAAGACAAAAATATTTCAGGATAGCAAACATTCTCTAGAATTTCTTTTAGACTCGAACCCATAGCTGATGATAGAACTAGAATAGATATTTTTTGTTTCCTACTCACACGAGCCCATATTCTTGCTTTTCTATCAATCTCTAATTCTGATCTTCCTCCCCAATCTGATATTATGGTCCCGGTATAGGACGAGATTCCTTTAGGGTCCAATGCTGACCGGTAATAAATACCAGGACTTTGCAATATTTGATTGATCACAATTCGATATATTCCATTTACTATAAAAGTTCCCATAGAATTCATTAGAGGAATGTTTCCAATACAAATTGTTTGTTCTTGCATACCCCAACTGGTTTTCAAAACGAGTCCCGCGGATACATAGAATTCAGAAGAATATGTAAGTGATTCGTACACAGCATCTCTTTCGTTTATCAATGGTTCGACCAATTGATATGTTTCCACAAATAATTGAAATTCAATTTTTTGATCTATATCTTCAATTTTTGGAAAGTTAGAAAGTTCTTCAGGTAAACCCTGATCGATGAACCTGCAAAATCCTTCAAATTGGATCTGATGAAGCCCGGGTATTGTAAACATTCCCTCATTTCTATCTCGGAGCATTTTTATTTAATTTCCCATTTATCAAAAATCCTATTACATTATTGGCGTAGTCTTCATCGAATTAGATAGATGATCTAGCAATGATGGAATTGATCGTCTATTTACGATTCCGGAATAACATGAAATTTGAAGTCAATTGATGTAAGTTCTTTCTAAGAGGTGGAATAGAATAACAATCTCTTTACATACAAGGGAATAAGTATGTGGTAGGGCGAAAGGTCTTGGACCTTTCAACCCCGGTACCTCTAAATGTTACCGGCAATCTACCACGGAACGCTCCCGACTTTCATGCTGATTTTTTTGATCTCATTTTCTTATGAGAAAAATATAATTACGCCATTGATTTACTTGTTATTTATGTCGATATTTTATAATAATGAAACACTATAATAAAATATCGACATATTTTCTAGAGGGTTCTTTCTTGTGTTTTGTTCGGCGTTTTCTTCGTCGAGAAAGTCCAAACCCAAGTCTATAAATTACTCGTCGGCATCATAGAGTTTCAAACAGTATTCAATAAACATCTCTTCGTCGACAAGGTTCAAACATAGGGATACAAATTGCTCTTCGGTGAGAAGGTCTAACTCGGAGTTTCTAAAGTCGTCGTTGTCACACAAGAGCCGATACAGGTTTCGAAATTTTATTTTCTTTGCCCTCGCGACGAAATAGTCTGCGCACTCTTTTTGATATTTTTTATCGCACGTGTCTAGTACTTCGAGCATCTGTAGAAATTCCCTACGTACTCGCAGCCAGACATGTACATGTGGTACATATTCGCGAATGGCGTCTGGTTTGTTTCTTAGGTTGGTTCGTAGAGTGTCTCGTAGAGTGTCTCGTAGAGATTCGCGAGCGACCAAATCTAAGTTGGAAGCAGGGTCGGAAAACGTTTCCTCACCTTTGAAGAGGAAACGTTTCCAGGCGCCAGACCAAAACCCAACCCTGATATCATACTGCGTTTCGTTTGTTCTTTCTAGCAGCGCGCATTGAAGTTCGGCCCAAAGACAAGCTTTTGTTGCGCGAATAGAGTTTGCATTTCGGAAAAAAATTTCTTTTTTTTGCCAAAGCCAGTTGGCTCCTTCGGCTTTGGCAAAGTCGATGATACTCCCCGAGGCGGCGCCATTCCGCGACGCGTATTTATTCAAGACAATAGATACGATCTCGCGACGCCCCATTGCAATGCAGATTACGCAAAACATTTCGTAGACGTCCTTGGCGTTGTTATCCGAGGGTGGTAGTATCCCCCCGTTAGTATCACAACGGTATTTCCTTTTCGGAGGCCCATTATAGAGCGAAATGCATTTACCTCGTTGTACCAAAATTCCCAATGTAGGTCGAAATCCCGAATAGAATCCGACCCCAACGACCGAATCAGTTCTCTTCATAAACAAGTTATGTTCCATAAATCCCTCCCTGGATTTTACAAAATTATTTTAAAGTGTCTGGCCAATTTTTTATATATATATTTATTTAGTTAGTTATTTATATATTTATTAACTATATTTAATTATATTTATCTATAGTGTCAAGTGCGGTAATAGGTGCGATATTAGCATCATTAGTCATTCCCTATCTAAAACAATTAGCACAACGTGTCAACGTCCATGGGGACTTATTTTCCCGGTAAAATTATCGACTCCATCTGACTAGTTCTGGGTTCGAATCCCCGGCAACCCTTTGTTCAAAAAATCCTCTGTAGAGAAGAGAGACGTTTTTACCTATTTTTCCTAAAATGAAAATTGAAGTGTGATAATTTACTGATAATTTTATAATTCCGGTCTGGAGTTTAGAGGGACTAATATATGTTATAACGCTCTATAGTCCTTGTAGGTAAGATATGTTATAAAAATCTATAGTTCCTATGAAAAGGTTTTTGGATGATTTTGGCGGCATGGCCGAGCGGTAAGGCGGGGGACTGCAAATCCTTTTTCCCCAGTTCAAATCTGGGTGTCGCCTGACTATTTGACATAGATAGCGATCGATCTAGATTATACTTTATTACCTAAAAAAGTAAAAAAAAGAGTGGGCCTTAGTATTTCTAGCCTATTTGACTTGTCTTTAGTCTTTGCCGATTCGAAATCATAGAGGAATTTTTTAGAAGTGGATTTATTAAATTGGTTCTTCAACAGTCTTCGGTGAGAATCCCTTTTTGACTCTGCACCATTGATTCCACTATTATTAGGGAGCAATAATCGAATAATTCTATCATAGAGATAGGGGACATAATTCACATGGAGCTAGTAAGTCTTGCTTGGGCTGCTTTAATGGTAGTTTTTTCATTTTCCCTTTCACTTGTAGTCTGGGGAAGAAGTGGTCTCTAGAAGTACTACTAATTGAGTTGAGGAATCAAACGGGATCAATTCGTTTAGAAATCGTTCTACAATGCATTTAAAACGATTTACTATCAAGATCTCTTCATTTTCAAATTGCATTGAATTCTAGTGAAGGAATGTATTCTATACAAGTAAAACGCTTCTTTTCGATTGATCGGAACAAATAGATGTATCAAAGAAATCGAAGTGGGCCCTCTGTCAATTCCAGATAGAAAATGAATATAAATATCTACCGTGAAGATAATATGGTAGATTGATCCAGAGTAAACCTCTAGTTTTATTAGAACCACTAAGATACAGTCCGGTAAGAAAGAACTCAATGAATCTTTCTTACCCTACTCTCAGATCTCAGAGAAGACTGCCGATTCGAGCCCGTCCATTTCATTTATTCATTAGAATACGAAAAATGAGAATTCCTTTCATTTGATCTTATCAACTATTGATAAGATCAAATTTCATTCAAAATAATTAATTATTTTGACTAACTGTTTTTACATAAATAATAAGTAGAAAAGCAGTAGGAACTAAAATGAAGAGTGCAGTAGCAATAAATGCCAGAATATTGACTTCCATAATCTCATCCCTTTTTCTTTCACAATAACTCGGGATTTAATCCCCTAGAGAAAATCAATCTTGCACACGTAACTTCACTGAATGAATAACCTCTCGACGAGATTGACTCGCATCAATAGCATGAATAAGACTATCTAAGCGATCAAATCCATTCGTCGTCGAAAATTGAATAGTCTAACTTAGGGAGATCTTTTATCCATACCGAATCCAAAATAAGATTCCCGACCCAATCAAAAATTCCTTGAGTTAGCATTATGTAGCATTCTTTTCTCTTGTTTAGTTTCTATAACCTATCTTAGGTCTCCCTTGTACAATCATCAAATAGCGTATCATCTCACCACCCATCCCTTTCCATTAGTTACAAACAACAAGACAAGCAAAGCGGAAAAAGATAAGCTCTAAACGCCGTTTTTTAATGATCTCATTTTCTTTGGAAGACAAAGAAATGGGATAAAGCTGAGTCTCGGGAAAAAGATGGAATATTTCAGTAAATTCACTATTTTCGTTATTTTCATTTTAGTGTAGGGTTTGTTCTTTCTTCGACAGGACCTTGAAAAAATAGAAAAACTAGTAAGGAAAAAGGATTCAATTCCATTATCAAAAGCTCAGTGTCCAATTTGAATCCAATTGATTTGTAACCTTCCTATTTTAGTAATTAGGCTTACACAAACAAAAAAGAGCCAGAAGGGAAGATTTTGTTAAATTCAGTTTGTATTATACAAGAAACGAATTCCATCTGTGAAGATGCGCCCGAGAAAGAGATCGGACTTTGTTTCCTTATATGAATCCAAAAAGAAGACTCAGTATCTCTTGGAATACTTACTCTAAGAATAATGCTACCAACCAATCATCGGACTAACCTACATTTGTCTTTCTCCAATCAATAAGTCCTCGTTGAAGTGACGAGAACTCCGAACCGAATCCCCTTACATGTTGTCCCAAGGCCCCACGTTCCGAGAAAGAGGAGCGGCGGATTGGTGTACTTGATTCGTCGGGACTGACGGGGCTCGAACCCGCAGCTTCCGCCTTGACAGGGCGGTGCTCTGACCAATTGAACTACAATCCCAGGGAACTAAGGGATCTAGCAGAAAATGTGATTCTTTTTTATTCCCCCTATCAGGTATTTCTGAAGAAGAGGGGGGTTCTACTCTGAGATGGTAGATTGGTGAATTGTTGGGTCGAGCTGGATTTGAACCAGCGTAGACATATTGCCAACGAATTTACAGTCCGTCCCCATTAACCACTCGGGCATCGACCCAGGAAGAATCAATTTTAAGGGTATTG